AAAGATTTCAAATCCAAAAGGTATCTCTGAAGTATCTTCCTACGAATTAGTGAATAAGGCAGGGTTTTCTTGTGCAGAATAAGAAACAGCGGGTCAATCATTAAGCATTAAGATGAAAAATTTTATTGTCGATATGAAATATTCATACAAATAAAAATGCGGGAGAGATGAAGAAGATGCAGGTTCATTTATCTGATTGGCTAGTAAAGCATGAGCTAATTCATAGATCTTTAGGCTTTGATTGTCGAGGAATAGAGACTTTACAAATAAAAATCGAGGATTGGGATTCCATTGCTGTCATTTCATATGTATATGGTTACAATTATTTACGCTCCCAGTGTGCCTATGATGTAGCACCAGGCGGATTTTTAGCTAGTGTGTATCACCTTACGAAAATACGATATGGTATAGATAAACCAGAAGAGGTATGCATAAAAGTATTTACTCCCAGGAGTAATCCTCAAATCCCGTCAGTTTTCTGGATTTGGAGAAGTGCTGATTTTCAGGAACGGGAATCTTATGATATGTTGGGAATTTCTTATGAGAATCATCCTCGCCTTAAACGTATCTTGATGCCTGAAAGTTGGATAGGCTGGCCTTTACGTAAAGACTATATTACGCCCAATTTCTATGAGATTCAAGATGCTCATTGATTTAAATTAAAATGAAATCTGGAGTCGTGTTGTATAAGTAAAAAAGCGGTTTTTTATCATTCAATGAGCATCTTGGCATTTCCCTTCTAGATGAAAAAGAGTAACTGGACTTTCATTCGTATTGTGGAGGGGCTAAAATAAAAAAAGAAAAAGAGGTTCTCATTGCTATTCCCCAATTGGGAAGATATCATATAATATACATTTCGTATGAGCAGATCCTGTCCTTCCACTCTTTGATTGAATTCTTTTAGCTAATTTTTTTTAGCTATTAAATTTGAGATATATACAAAAATTTAACATACTTTTGGAATAAGAAAAGTATGAACAGAGAGTAAAAAAATACAAATGAAAAAGAAAGTAAAGAATATCTATTCCGATCCGTCTCAATGAATTAATTTCATTTGTATGAGGTATGAATATCTATCCGATACATTATTCACGTGTCAGGAACCAGATTTGAACTGGTGACACAAGGATTTTCAGTCCTCTGCTCTACCAACTGAGCTATCCCGACCATTTCTCGTGCATCATCTTAGCAGAATACTTATATCTATGTCAATGAATTTCTTAGATCTTCAAAAAGAAGACTTTCTTTGTTTGTAAATGTAAGTAAAAAAATATGGACTATGAATAATTCAATAACGGAGATTCCTTGAACATATATGTTCATATTGTATTATACAAAACAAATGAGATTGGATTGGAAAAAGATACGATGATTTCTATTCGTATCCATTTGTGAAAGAACAGAGTGAATGAAATGAGAAAGATATTTCAGTTTGTTTAAACTGAGCTCCACTGATGAAAAAAAAAAAAGAAAGAGGATGAGGATAAATAAAAAGTGAGGAAGTAAAATGGGCTTTTTATTGGGGATAGAGGGACTTGAACCCTCACGATTTAAAAATTCGACGGATTTTCCTCTTACTATAAATTTCATTGTAGTCGGTATTGACATGTAAAATGGGACTCTCTCTTTATTCTCGTCCGATTAATCTTCTAAAGATCTATCAAACTCTGAAATGAATCATTTGATCACTGAATATTCGAATTCGATTCTTTTTTCAACTTCAATTAGAATTGATTCACAATAACTCTTCCATTTTTCATATATTTTTTGATTTCTATTATTCTACTATATATTCTAATTAATAGAATAATAGAAATGAAATAGAGGGTTTCTATAGATCCTTATCTCATACTATTACTCATATTAATAGTAATCTAAATATGAAAGAAATAAAAAATATAAAAAAGAATATATTATTTCATAAGTTCATAAGAGAGTTCTACTATTCTATTCTAGAATAATTAGAATAATAGAATTCATAAATCAATTCTATTAGCTATTAGAATAGAAATAGAATATATAATGAATATATATATACTAAAATATATAATTATAATATAAAGAAATAGAAGATTTCTATTTTCATATCTCATATATAGAGATACAGAATAGGATTCAATCTAAGATTTGGGTTGTGATTAATCGTTTGCTATGTCAATATGTATACGTACGTATTAGGTATATAAAGTTATCCTTTCTGTCATTTCAATAGAAGGATTTTAGCTACTAACGTAACGTAGTCAATTTCATTCGTTAGAACAGCTTCCATTGAGTCTCTGCACCTATCCCTTCTTATTCTCATTTTCCATCGTTTTTTCTCTCAAAACAAAGATTTGGCTCAGGATTGCCCCTTTTTAGTTCCAGGGTTTCTCTGAATTTGGAAGTTACCACTTAGCAGGTTTCCATACCAAGGCTCAATCCAATCAAGTCCGTAGCGTCTACCAATTTCGCCATATCCCCCTTTCCTTTGAGACAAGGATCCAGTTGGAATTCCATCCAACTCTTTCATTTATCTTGACACTATTTCATTCATTAGGTAATGATTCCTATATCGAAAAAGTGTATGCTGCTATTTTATTTTTTTGCCCACCCTCTATTCTATATTCTATCATTTCATCTATATTGGATGAACCTTATTTGTTTCAATACGAAATGATTTTATCATTGATGTATCCGCAATTCAATATGGATAGATATATACCACATATATATATATGCCTTTCCTCCTCCTTCATTTTTACAGTGCAGCTTGGAGTAGTGTAACGGTCGATATTCATTCTTTTTTTTCATTTCAAAATATAAAAATAGAATTTCATTGATATATTGATATTTTATTTTCATATATATGAATATGGAATAGAATCTAAAATATATAACAAAAAATATATAACATATAACTAAAAAAGAGAATAAATTTTAAATTTAAATAATCAAAATAAACAATAAATGAAATAAAAAAAGAAGAAGAATCACTAAGTAATAGCTAAGATCCGATAGTTTCCTGTATTCCTATACACTATTGCTCTTATATCCGCCCGCTTAGCTCAGAGGTTAGAGCATCGCATTTGTAATGCGATGGTCATCGGTTCGATTCCGATAGCCGGCTCTTTTTCTTTATCGATTTTTTTCTTTCCATGATTTAAAATCTCTACTCTCGCTTTCTCTAAATGTCGAGTCACCGATCTATTATGTCATGGTAACTTGCAGCTATAGCTATGAATAAAAAAGTTGACTAGATCAATTAGATCTCTACAGAAGAAATTGGAAAACGTAACCTTCGTTTGAATTTCCTATGTATATATATATATAGGAAATCCAAATATTGATAATATTCTGTTTTGTAGGACTTTAGTAAATTGAGTTTTGCTTTGCTGGTCCTTTAGTTCAGTCTGAATTTATATTTTTTTGTCAAATGAAAGCTAATCAAAAAGGAGCCTTTATATGTCTCGTTACCGAGGACCTCGTTTCAAAAAAATACGCCGGCTGGGAGCTTTACCGGGACTAACTAGTAAAAGACCCAGATCCAGAAGTGATCTTCAAACCCAATTGCGCTCTGGAAAAAGATCACAATATCGTATTCGTTTAGAAGAGAAACAGAAATTGCGTTTTCATTATGGTCTGACAGAGCGACAATTACTTAAATATGTGCATATTGCTGGAAAAGCCAAAGGGTCAACAGGCCAGGTTTTACTACAACTACTTGAGATGCGTTTGGATAACATCCTTTTTCGATTAGGTATGGCTTCGACCATTCCTGGAGCCAGACAATTAGTTAACCATAGACACATCTTAGTGAATGGTCGTATAGTGGATATACCAAGTTATCGTTGCAAACCCCGAGATATTATTACTACGAAGGATAAAGAAAGATCGAAAGCTCTGATTCAAAATTATCTTGTTTCATACCCCTACGGGGAATTGCCAAACCATTTGACTATTGACTCCTTACAATATAAAGGATTTGTAAATCAAATAATAGATAGTAAATGGATCGGTCTTAAAATAAATGAGTTGTTGGTCGTAGAATATTATTCCCGTCAGACTTGATTCTAACGAAAATACAAAAGCAAGGTTCATACCAATTTTGACTCCTTTCGCTGAAGTAAATAGAGTACCTTGTGCCCTGTCTCATTCACGTATCAAAAAAGGATCGGCAATAGGATTTTTTTTTTATTTTTTTTCTTCTTTTCAATAGATTTCTATTTGTATTTCTTTTACCTATCACAGGGATTAATTAGGGATAGAGAATGTCTATTAAATAAGGGTGTTACCGTTAGAATAATGATATCAATTCTTATTTTATTTGATACATTGTAGTCGGTAACGTTGATGAATGAAAAGAAACGGAGAGAGAGGGATTCGAACCCTCGGTAAACAAAAGTCTACATAGCAGTTCCAATGCTACGCCTTGAACCACTCGGCCATCTCTCCTACAGAATGTTATTCTTGACCAAAACCCAAATGAATAGCGAGTCCTTCATCTGAATTGTAGTACATGTATGATGGTCCTATGGTTCCATAAGAAGAAATTTTTTTTCCAATTTCCTATTTATCAACAACAACTTCTTTCATCAGCTAACCCATGGAATTCATGAATCGTCCGATGAATCTTTCTATTTCAATTGTATGGTGTGGCACATACACGTTATGCAAACAAAAAGGATGGTTTTTTATTTGAATTTTATTTTATCATGGAATTATTATTCTATTCTTTTCCTTTTTGAATCATAACCAAATCAAAAATTCTCGAGTTATAAAAATCCATAGGAAATTTGGTTATGAAACTGAGATTTAGATGAAATAGTAATAGTCATTGGTAGATTACGAAATTTGAATGAAATTGAATCTGATTCAACTATTTCATTTCATCTTTGTTCAAAAAGGTGACACCGCATCTTTTCCAATTAGTCTGTTTTTATGTTATTTTGTACTGTACAATTCCTTTTTTGTGGGATCATTTTCCCCGAAGGGGGATGAGAAGAATTATAGAATGAATTGCT